CTGACCTAATGAAACTTTTTTTTTTTATTAGAGATTGGTCGGGCAAAAAGTCAGAATTCGAGATTTTAAATCAACAATTCCAAATAAAAAAAAACGACCAGGAAGACGCAATAGAATTCTGGGAGAACATTCCATATGCACAAAAATCAAGAAGTGTTCTGTTACTAGCTCAATCAATTTTTAGAAGATATATTAAATTACCCTTATTAATAATAGCTAAGAATATCGGCCGTATTTTATTGAGACAATCTCCGGAATGGTACGAGGATTTCCAAGATTGGAATAGAGAAATTTATCTAAAGTGTAGCTATAATGGTCTTCAATTTTCCAAAACAGAATTTCCTAAAAATTGGTTCAGCGAAGGTTTTCAAATCAAAATCCTATATCCTTTTCGTTTGAAACCTTGGCACAAATCTAAGCTACGACTCTCTGATAGAGATCAAAAGCAACAAGATGATTTTGATTCTTGTTTTTTAACAGTTTTTGGAATGGAAACGGAATATCCTTTTGGTCCTCCGCGAAAAACACCTTCCTTTTTTGAACCAATTTTGAAAGATATAGACTATAAAGTCAAAATAAGAAAATTTAATTTTAGAGTTCGAAGAGCTTTAAAAAAAATAAAAAAAAAAGAAGAAAAAGCATTAGTATTTGTAAAACAAATACTAAAAGAACTTTTAAAAGGAAAGAAAATTCCATTATTTATACCGCGAGAAATATACAAATCAAATGAAACTGAAATAGAAAAGGATTTTATAATAAGCAATCCGATAATTCATGAATCACTTAGTCAAAATCGATCTACAGGTTTCACAAATTATTCACAGGCAGAAGAAGAAATGAAACATAGAATTGATAAAAGAAACACAATCATAAATCAAATAGAAATAACGAAAAAAAAAAAAAAGAATAATGGAAAATCACCGCCAAAAATTTGGAAAATATTCAAAATAAAAAATATTGAATTATTAATTCAATTTTTCTTTGAAAAGATATACATAGATATCTTTCTATGTATCATTAATATGCGCAGAATCGCTCTACAACTTTTTATGGAATCAACAAAAAAAATTATTAAGAAATACATTGACAATAACGAAACAAATCAAGAAAAGAAAAAAAAAAAAAATAAAATGGACTTTATTTCGACTATCAATATAAAAAAGGCTTTTGATAATCTTAGAAATAGTAAGGGGAAGTCACATATTTTTTTTGATTTATCTTACTTGTCACAAAAATATGTATTTTTCAAATTATCACAAACCCAGGTTATTCACTTCAATAAGTTCAGATCTATTCTTCAGTATAATGGACCGTCTTTTTTTCTTAAGAATGAAATAAAGGATTTTTTTGGAAGACAAGGAATATTTGATTCCGAAGTAACACATAATCAACTTCCAAATTATGGAATGAATCCCTGGAAAAACTGGTTAAGAGGTCATTATCAATACGATTTATCTCAGATTACATGGTCTAGATTAGTCCCACAAAAAGGGCGAAATGGAAAAAAGAAATGCCAGACGTCTCAAAATAAGGATCTAAACAAATGGTATTCCTATGAAAAAGACCCATTATTTGATTACAAAAAAAAAAAAAACTCGAAAGTCTATTTATTACCAAATAAAGAAGATAATTTTCAAAAAAACTATAGATATGATCGTTTATCATATAAATATATTGATTCTGAAACTAAAAAGAAGGCCTATATTTATAGATCATCATTAGAAACAAATAAGAAGCAAGAAAATTCCACCAGAAAGAAAGAAAAAATTGTTAACATACTCAAAAATATTCCTATCAAGAATTATCTAGGAAAAAGCAATTATATATATATGGAAAAAAATAAAGATAGAAAATATTTGGGTTGGAAATTGAATAAAAATATTCAGGTTGAACCTAATAAGGACCAAAACAAAATAGGGGATAAAATTCATAATAATGGTCTTTTTTATCTTCCGATCGATTCAAATTCCGAAATCAATTACAAAAAGGTCTTTTTTGATTGGATGGGAATGAATGAAAAATTATTAATCTTAAATCGCCTCATATCAAATCCGAAAATTTTTTTCTTTCCAGAGCTTGTGATACTTTATCATAAATATAAAGAGAAACCTTGGTTTATCCCAAGCAACTTACTTCTTTTTAATTTGAATAGAAATCCAAATTTTAGTGAAAATCAAAATAGAAAGGGAAGGCAAGAGGAGGGTGAGGATTTTTTAAATTTTAGCCCATCCAATTCAAAACAATATTTTGAATTAAAGAATCAAAACAATATTGAAGAATCTTTTTTAGAATCAATTGAAAAACTAAACATATTATTTAAAGGAGATTTTCCTTTGCAATTAAGATGGACTGGACGTTTGAATCAATTGAATCAAAAAATGATGAATAATATCCAGATATACGGTCTCCTGGTTAGCCTCATAAATGTAAGAAATATTACTATATCCTATATTCAAAGGAAAGAAATGAATCTGGATATAATGAGGAGACGTTTAAATCT